TGTCGGGACTGACCGCGTTGCTCACTCTCACTCAAAAGGAAGCTTACTAGAATGGCTTGCTCGCTCTGCGTGTGACCGATTCGCTCCATAGCTTACTGAAAATCCATACCAACTCACTCACAGCAGGGATCTATTCTCTAGCTAGCTCTCCGGTGTATGCCTCTCCTGCGGCGAGGCCGTCAGTACCCTTCTATTACGAAAAGTGTTGGACCTTGTTTGAACTGTGCTTTCTCTTCCAAGCTCTCCTGATCTCGATATCGAATCCAAGGCATCAAGGCACCACTTCTACCCTACGTGCCCCACTTTGAGACAATAATGCCTAAAGGAGCCCTAATTGAGTGGATAGCATGAGTGCATTGACTTTGAATTCAATAGTGCACTACTAGTCACACCACCATCTTTCTTCCTCTGGGTTGTTCCAGCTAAGGAGGTTAATACTGACTCCGCTTTGCTCAAAACTAGGAAGTCCCTTCCGACTGGGCTAAGTTCTTCCCTTTCTATTAGGCAGTTTGAAGCGTCATGTGAATGCTGCCTATCTGCTATTAGTAAGCTATCCTAGTCGCTATTATTAAGTTTGAAGCTCTGGAGCGGGCGGGAAGATCCGTATTGAATTAAAGTCAGGAAAGAAGCAAGGGGAATCGTACTGAATCTATAAAGAAGGAAATCGTGTACTGATTTGATTGTGCCAGCCCTTTCCCGATTCCTGATGCTACCCTTACCTTAGCAGTGATACAATACAGGAAGGGAGAGATCTTATTTCAAAGAAGAGAACCGTAGCTCACGGAAAAGATGAAGTACGGTGTATTCGTGGACAGATAGCGTTGGGAAGGAGAGAATCAATTTCTACCAGATTCAATCCATTTTGAAAATGGGAAGCATATGAGCCATTGCTTATCAGCAAAAAACTAAGCTAAGCACCTCTCTATATTGTAATACTAGCAATGGACAAACTAGGTTGGCACCAAAGTGAACTCTTAGCTTAATCATCCAACCCCGGAAAGGCAGTCAAAAATTATGCCTGGAAAGATCTTAGGATCTAAGGGGACCCGCTTTTCCTTTCCCAGTCCAGTCCCTCCCTACGGCTTGCTGCGGACAATGGTAAGGCATGAAGTGAATAATCGCGTTGTAGATAAGATGGCTTCCGTGAGGGAGAGTTTGAGTTAGGGAAAGCGAGACCCCGGCTGACTCTATCTCTATACCTGTGCGAAAATGTGGTTCTGGTTGAGGAAGGGAAAGAAAGCCGTATCAAAGCCGGCCACTGACTTAGAGAACAGGTCTCCCCCTTTTCGGGTGAAGAAAGGAGTCGGTGCACTTCGGCATAAGCCTGACTATTCATCTAACTCTGTAAGCAGTCCTCCTCAGGGAAAAGAACAGTCCACGCATGAGCAAGTATGAAACTCTAACGGAACCCGGGGTTAGTCAAGATAGTTTACCTCCCCCTGCCCACGAAGTACGAAGTGAGGGAGGTGTGCTTTCGTGCTTTGAACTAACCTTTACGCACTGAAAGCTCACGAAGCCTTTCGATTTTAGGACTTTGATTGAATGAGATTCTAGATATCAAAACAGGAAGTTGCTATTTGAACTCTAAGCAACTGACCAACATTCCCCCCTGGTCTCTATCCTTAAGGAAGTCATGCTTTTGCCCTTTTGAGTTAGTCCTTTGGAGAACGGACTGTTACTAATCCGATGGAAAGAATCCTTGATCTCATCCAGGGAACGGAAACACAAGCAGTTGGTGGCTAAAAAGCACCCGCCTTGAAGCATCTTGGTGGTCTGGCTCATGGTAGGTTTTTTTGTTTTACATGCCGAGCTTCGGCCTATCGAATCGAAGCGAACTTAGGCCTTTTTGGTCCTATCAAATCTTCCTTTTCTGTATAAGAAGAGCTAAGGGCACGTAGCGTTTAACTCTTAACTTCTTCTATTAGATAGGAGATCTTACCCAGACTTAGACCCTAAGTCATTCTTAGCGAAGCGACCAATCATAAGAATGAGATACGGACCTCCCGTCTTTTTCAGTCTCCCTCCTTTCCCTTCATTCTAAGTAAGTAGCGGTCCAAGTCTCCTTCCCGACCGATCGAAGAAAGAAGGTTTCAGTTAGTAATCGTTTACGGTGGGTGGGAAAGCTGGAGGGGATCCCAGTGGTTAGAGTAACTGGCCTATAAGGTTAGTGAGGTTCCTGCTATGGTGAAGTGAAAGATCTTTCACTATAGTGGGAAGAAGACAGGTGGGAGCGAGCGGAGCGCGAGCAAAGCAAGTTCCAGTGGTGGGTTGTCTTCCTGGTCCCATTTCCCTGTTGTAGAACGACGCAGCAGAGGGAGTTGTCAGTGGAGGAGTACACGGTTTTCTCATCTTATTTATGATACGTTGTGATATCATGGAGCCAGAAGAACGGATTTTGGCTCGTTACATTGGTGGGCTACGTCCAGAAATCAGTGATGTGGTTCAATTGCAGCCCTATTGGACAACATATTCTGTTTTCAAGCTAGCAATCAAGGTGGAGAGACAATGAAAAGAAGCACATGATAATAGTTCCAGATCAGCCAATCGAGAGGTTTCTTCTAACCGGGGGAGTTAGATCATATCTCGCTATGAGACATCCAGTTAGGACGTAACATAGGGCATTTCGCTAGCTCTGGGCACACAGCACCCTCGGAAAGAACAATCCTCTGGGTGAAGGGCTACTCACATGCCACGTCTCGCCGATTACTGACCCAGCTCATCTTTACCACTGCGATATATGCTATAAATAGGGAGTTGTCTAACTGGTCGAGGCAACGAGTGGCCGTATTCGACACCTCCTAAGCCTTATCATGACTTTCATTCTTTCTTGTCTACTATTTGCTCTTACGGCTAGTGCGCTATTGGTGCCCGGGCGCTCAGGGGACGGAAGGGCTAAACCTCACCACACCATCCCGAGAAAGAAGATTGAACCCTTCCCCTTCTTGTTTAGAAATCTAGCATTCATCAAGACAAAGACGGAGCTTAGGCACGTATCGAAGGAGAACAGGAGGAAGCGTGGGAGGCACCTATCTTTGCTTTGAACGAATCGTCTTAGCTGCTACACTAGGAAGAGTCTATTGCTCTTTAAGGCCAAATAGAAAAGACTGAATTAGTGAAGTATGGCATCAGTCAAGGAACTGATTGACCTAACTAAGTAGGCGAGTGTGGGATTTGAGGAAGAGAAGGGGAATGAAGCCAATCTTTCCTAATTATATTAAATAGAAAAAGCTCTTTGTGTAAAAATAGGAAAGGAACTCGTACAGTCATGCCAGCTCCGGACAAGGTTCCTGGTCTTTCAAAGCTAGAAGTTAAAGCGGGCATTCATACTTGGATTCTTATTGGAATTCTTTCTAATTGCCTAAAGGGAATTCCATTTCAGTCCCCAACAATAATTCCTTTCAAAGCATATCTATTCTAAATATATAGCTTTAGATCTATAGCATCTTATAGAAGATAGATATAGCTTATCAGCTATATAGAGCTTGGACAGTCAATCCAGTACAGATTCGAACCAGATCCAGATAGTCGGCCCCTCTGTCTATTAGTGAAAGCGGAATCCAATACCTAATACCTCCGAATAGCTAAGTTCGGAACATGCCCAAACTCATGGGTCAGAAGGGATTCGAACCCCCGGTATTCCTATCCGTCCTCCATTCTCTGTGCTCCTAGCTAAGGTCTTTTGCCCGGGCTTCCTATCTAAAGTCATTGAGAAGAGCGGAGTAGGAGGGATTCTCGTAGCTCGGTTGGGATTTCGGATTTCCTGTAATATCCTTTCTTCTTTCTGTTTCAAGTGATTGATTGACTTCCTTTCTCTCTCGGATGGTTGAGAACCACTTGTTGATTCCGGCAAGCAGTCACAGGTCAGGTTCGTGAGGAAAGTGAAAATGCAAGTGGCTTTGCTCAGAGATAAAATCATCTTCCGTAGATCAAAGATCAGGTTCATCAGCCTAAAGTTCTTTCCAATATCACAGTTCCAGTTCAAGCGTACTCCCCGCGGGTAAGGTCTAATACCCCTTATTGGCATGAGGAACTGGGCTCCCAATTCTTCATCCTCCTTTTTGAGCTGTAAGACCAGGCAAGGGATCAGAGGGAAGGGCCGGATAGTTATTGGCTAAACCCAATTTCAATAAAGGGGGTAAAGGGATGAGATTGGGGCTCAGAGTATGTATCCCAGGAATGCCAGATCCGGATAAAGAGGGCTTGATGAATAGGTGCCCTATCTTGAAGAAGAAGAAGGCCTGGCTTTCGCTACCTCTGTTACCGCTAGAAGTAAGGTACGTCCATTATGAATCCGAGTGCTAGGCCGATACGGCATGCCTTGGTTGTGGAATGATGTGTGCTGTTGGAAGTGCAATTCAGGATGTTGCAAAATGTAACAACAAAAGGTGTTCAGTTCACACTGGCATCTGTCTTGAAAAAGTGACGATCGGATTTCTATCCAGCAGGAGGAAGCTCTCTATTTCGATCAAAGACCCATCCCATGCTTGGTAAGTCTACCCGAAAGGAAAAGCTATCCTTCGTTCTTTTACTTTACGTCGATTGGCTTAACCCGATTCTATTTCTATTGGAAATGGAATTGAAGTGAAGGCCCAAGACTTCCACTTCTTCTCTATCTTCCAACAATTACAATTGAATCCTGATTTGTGGTTGGCGAAAAGAGAAAGGCAGACAATTCTGCAAAAGGAAAAAAGCAGGATATTCCAGGAGGGCTTATTCGGTATAGGCTTACTTAGCCTATTGAGGGCCTGTCTAAGGCTGATTTCTCTATTAATGCTTGGGACAGAACTGATGTATGAGCGACCCTATTTGAAAAGGACGAAGCAACTTCATTTTATTTTCATTTCCATTGCCTTTTCCGGTGGATTGCTGAACTAGTGGGGACGGTCCCTCCCCTACACGTAAGACTGAAGAACTCAACTTGGTCTAAGCTAAGCAAGCTGCTAGTCTATCCATAGCCTACCAAATCTCATGATGGTTAATAAGAGTTCATTAACAGACAGGAAGCCCCATTGCTCAAAGTGCTTTCATCCGCTCAAGGAGCTTCCATTCAAGAAGTCTTCGAATAAGCATCCGACTAGCTTCAATCAGTCTGTCTGCCAAGGGCCCTTGGTTCACCAAGTGGTATAGGGGGTGCCGCGGGTCCTGCCCCCCTTTCTGCAGTAGCTCTTTCTATTGAATAAAGAAAGATTTCATATGTAAAGAAAGTCGTTTTGCTCTCCCCCAAGTTCATCTTACGAAGCAGGATCCGGGAATGGAGAAGAAGGGGAAGGAACTCGACTCGACTGATATAAGAATCCTTCGTCCTTTAGAATTACGCGGATTTTAAAGAATGAGCTCGTCAAGACAGAGCAATCAAAGGCCGAGCTTTAAGCCCTTGCTGCTATAGAGCTCGCTTTCCCATAAATAAGGGAAAGAAGGAAGTCAGACTGAGTCATCTTTCTTCGAGATCTTGATGTGGGAGAGGAATAGCCCTATTGAGTAATGGGAAGCGGGCTACTCCCCGAAAATGCCCCGCCCGTAGGTGAGCCTCCGCCCAATAGAGCCTAGCCCGAGAGACCGAGTTCTCCAGTGTGGACCGAAATGGTCTCGCGAAGCCGGTCCCCGGATGGTGTAAGTCCTTCTCTAACTTGAAGAGCAGCAACCTAGACTTCCCACAGTAGGGGAGCAAAAGTATTTAATCTATACAATTTTATTTGAAAGAAAGCAGTCTACTCATGTACTCTAGCTTCGCTAACGAGATAAGGTAGTTGGCTTACTTGCTTGTTAGAGAGAAGGGGATGCTTGTGTATGGATGAAACTCAGAGTTTAGGATGAAGAGGTGGGACTAGACAAACAAGCCAGCCATTAGCCTTCTGTAAACTGGAATATGGAAGTGGAAGTCAGTCTAGTCTGCTCTCATCCAGCAAGCTCTCTAACACTAGCTAACGCTAACCTCTCTTTAGCCTATCTGTCCTCTTCGCTACCTCTCAACAGTAAACTAGTCGCTTACCTTTCTAACAAAGCAAGTAGCTAGCGCATCTCTTCCCTCTTCGAAGAAAGCATCTTCCCCTTCTTGAAATTCTTCTTTTTTCTATGTTGCTTTGAAATCACTTGCCTGTGTTTAGGTTAGCTCTCTACTTTCATCTCTGCTTGGCCTGTCCTCCTCGTTTCTTTGTCTCCATAGGTTGTGATCATCTTAACGCCTAATATATATCTTCAGGAAGAAGCCTGGGCCCTTATCATAGATTACCAGTAGTCCCTTCCAATGTGGTAAACTTATTTTCCTTTCTAGATGCACCTCGCCCAACCGCCTTTTTTGTTTAAGTCTTTCTTCTCCTGTGATGAGCTTAAGTGCTAATGTGGTCTGAGGGAAAGGATTTCTTCTTGTCTGCTTAGCTTATTCTTTGGTCTACCATACCACATTTCCGGTCAATGCTGCGAGTGGTCGTAGATCAGCAGTAGGCTTTAGCTTTAACAATGAAGTGAAAGGCTTTACTTTAAAATAAAATACAAGGGCTTTCTTCCTTGTCCAGCACCATAGGTGGGCACTAGCGCACTAGACCGGTAACAGAACCAAAACTCTTCTTCTCGTCCAGCCGGATGACAGCCAGTCAAGACAGATTTGTCAATGCCCATCCTCTCCCATCCCAGTTCTATTCTTTGGGATAGTTTCATTCCCTCTGGATTAAGGTAGGCCAGGGGATTCCGTGGATGGAGGAGTCCGCCGGGGCAGGCCAATAAAATCGACCATAGATAGGAATCGGTTCAGTGACTAAGGGTTGAGCAGTATCCGTTGATCAACTCCAGTCTCCGGGAGGGAATTCATGAGAGGCAGGCATTCAGAAGGGATTCAATCAGATGTTATCCCGTAAGGAATTTTCTATCCGGTTCGGACCGGAATTCCAGGTTTCGAAGGTAGCTTGCTCAACTACCAGGCAAGGAAAGGAAGCTCATGCTTAGTCCTAACAAGAAGGAAAGAAAAGATATCCATATTCTAGTTGAGTAAGGAAGTCCTCATAGCTTCTAGTTTGTGAATGCTTAAATAGCTCCTTTTTAATGAAGAAGACGGGGTTTGATAAAGGAGCGTAGCCTTTTGATCTCCCTTTATGAACTTAATCCCCTGATGCTGGCGATCACGAAGGTACAGATCTGTACCTGGATCCCTCGTGTTGATGATGTTCCGGATGCGAGGAAAGAAGGTGCTGCAACTATAGCTACCGGAGGCTCTGGTACTTATCTATATTTTACCTATGCTACCCTTGCTTCTGCGCTGCCTATAGTAGTATGAATCCCCCATACAGGGACTTTGTTTGCTATGTCCACCGACGCTTTCTTTGCTTATCCTGCTTCATCCTCCTGATCTATATCTCTATTACGAGCATCAGGAATCCCAGCTGCCCTAACGTAAGACTGAGCTGCTCAAGCTGGAACTGGCTACCCGAGCCGAGCTGCAAGACCAGAGCTGTTCCATGTTGCCGGTGGCATCTCGAGTTAAGGCACGGCAAGATGAACCGAAAAAGA